TAGGGGCTCGAGGTCAAATCAATAAAAAAAATATTCTTCGCAACCTACATGATAATATATTAATTATTAGCGATGGAATACAAGTAATTCCAAATAGTTTGAAGAAAAACAGTATAAACAAAGCAAGCAAAGGGCTTTTCATGATTTATTATTATTTTTGACCATACATAATCGCATCGATCAACAAACAAGAAGTTTATTATTTTTATCAACTTAATGTTTCGAAATAGAAATAAAATAAATGGCTCTAGAAATTCATTTCGGACAATTGAACCTTCTCAAACTGTTTCTTTTTAAGAACCAAAAAGATTTGTGCCAGAATAACAGATGCCAAGAAGAAAAAAAGACCCTGGACACGCGATGGGTCTTGAAGTACTATTTCTGCATCTCCCTGACCAAATCCCCCCACATTGGGATTACTCGTTAATGGTTGATCAAGCTTGATGGATTCACCCTCTGAAACAAGAATTTCTGGGCCTGGAGGTATAATATCAACGACTAAGTGTCCATCCGATGCATCCGCTATGGTTATTTCATACCCCCCTTTTTCTTTACGTACTATTTTGCTTACTATACCCGATGCTGTAGCATTATAGACTGTATTGTTACTCTTGCTTCCATCGGGATAAATTTGACCCCTTCCCCTATTCCCGCCCACATATATAGGATATTTTAAGAAGTAAACGTCTTTTTTAGTAACGGGGTCCGGAGACAAAATAGGAAAGGTGATTTCACTATATTTCTGACCAGGAACAGGACCTATCACAAGAATATTTTTTTTAGTGGGACGATAACTTTGAAAAGAAAGATTGCCCATCTTTTCTTTTATTTCCGGAGAAATACGATCGGGGGGGGCCAATTCGAATCCCTCAGGTAAAATAAGAACGGCCCCCACATTCAAAGACCCCCTTTTCCCATTAGAAAGAACTTGTTTCAGTTGGATATCATAAGGAATTCTAACAACTGCTTCAAATACAGTATCCGGAAGTACCGCTTGTGGAACCTCAATATCCACGGGCTTATTAGCTAAATGACAATTGGCGCATACAATACGCCCAGTTGCTTCTCGTGGATTTTCATAACTCTGTTGTGCAAAAATGGGATACGCATGTGAAATAGATGTCCAAGTTATTACATATATAAATATAATGATCGATACGGAAATGGATCGAGTCATCTGTTCCTTTATCCAAGAAAAGATATTTCTATTTTGCATGGTCCAATCATTGATCCCGAAAATTTCTACAATAAATTGGGTAGGTTGCTAGTAGAGTTCCCTATCCACGATTCTGCTATTTTACTGTAATCCAGGAGGAATTCCCTGGATGGGTAGTATAGAAACATAATGATTAGATTCCTATCAGTGAATCATTCTTTAGTCATTCATTGAATGATAAATCACTACAAGTGACGGAGATACACGATTTAAATAACGGAAGATCCAATATTTAAAAATTGTATCTAGAATGACTGGAAAGGTGGAAACAAGGCCGGATATAATTTGATTATTATGATAAAATCCAAAATCCTTGTAGACAGAACCGATCATTAGTTCCCAACCGTGAGGCGAGTGGAATCCGATACATAAATCAGTTAATAAAAGAATAGAAAAAGCTTTTATTGTGTCGCTTAAGTTATAGATAAATTCCCGAACCCGAGAATTTATAATAATGAGTTCTTCATTACCCAGAATATAATAACCACATAGAATAGCGAAACTTATTATATTTGTCGAAAAGTCTAAAATGGTATGGATATGACCCTCATTGTACATCTTGACCAATTGTATTGTTTCTTCGTGTATCCCTATACGAAGCTTTTGTATATGTGTATCCGGGTACTCCTTTATCATTTCGTCCAAAAGGAATAGTTCTTCTAATTCTATGAATTTTTCTAGAACGCCCTTTTCTTGAATATTATTCAAAAAAACTTCAGATTGCCCGGCATTCCACCAATTCGTAACCCAGGATTCCATACTTTTATTAAATAAGAGAGAAATCCACCAGGGCAAAAAAACCATAGATGTAAGATATAAAAGGGGTTTGAATGCTTTATTTTTTGGCATTTTAAATTTGTGAATTGTTAATGAAACCGCCTCATTACTCGACTCTCCCCAATCCGCTATTTCCATGAAACATGAGTTCTATAACAAGGTATTGAATCCATAGACCTACCCCCCTTTTTAATTAATTGGTTAGTTCTTGGATCTGGAAACAATATTTTATTTTGTTTTCTTATTTCTTCATTCGAACCAATTGCATCTTTTCGATGAATGCCCGAACGAGTCATTTCAAAAAATGAATCCTTTTGGATTTCGGGGCAAAAGAAACCCCTTAGACCCATTATTTCGAAAAATTTCGCTGGCTACCCTACCCATACCATAGCCTTGGAATAGCTGAGGGAAATTTAGGAAAAATATTGATATGATGAAATCAAAAATGAGTAGCAAAAAAAGAGAGAAATAGAATGGTTATAGTTATAAACGATCTAATCTTTTGATCCTTAAAAAGGAAAATAAAAGATAACAAAGAAACATCGATTGACAAAACAGAATTCCATTATATACAAGATATGATCCATCTATATCTAACATATCAATTCCAAAATATTGGACCAAAAAAGAGGAATTATATATGTTCGGATATATGTGATGAATCCATACTTAACTTAGTGTTACTAGTATGAAAAAAGTCTTTTGGTGGACAAAAACAACTTAACTTTGTTTTCTGCTTGTTCCATATGTGTCTGCTTTTGCTCGAATGAGCGCTCTAAAAAAAAACGGAAGTTGTTATATAACAACAAATATATATAATTAATGAGTTCCTTACTCAATGCTGCAAAAGCATTCATTCTTCAATTCATTTCAAAATACTTCAATTGGTACGCGCAAAAAATAGGCCAATTCTGCAGCTTTTTGTTCAATTTCTCTTGGAGTCAAATTCTCATCAGTACGAGTCAGGGGAACGGCACCCCGACCTCTGATTTCCATATAAAGTACACGCCGAGGATAAATGCCTTCTTTAACCTCTATTCTAATCGACTGAATATCTCTCATAAGGAATTGAAGTAGGATTCGACGATTTCTTCCAGGGAATCCCCAACGGAAAATACACACTATTCCCTTTTTTCTATCGAATCTATCATAACCACTCCCTACATTCCACGAAATTGTGCACCACAAATAAGAGCTAATGAACAGACCCGCGATTCCATAGAAAGACATCACGATCCCTTGTGGAAAAAAAAGGATTTGCTGAGAAGGAAATAAGGATATCAGATTCCTACCAAGGTAACTAGAAGTTCCAACCAATAAGAATCCTAGTGAACCTAAAAAAAGGATACAGGCCCAACAGAAATTACTTGTTTTTCGAGACCCCGTTATAAGTTCTATCCATATACGTTCTGATCGCCAGTTCATACTAGACCCAGTTGTTTCATTTTATTGGAATTGAGAGAATAACCCAAATGCATTTTACTTTCTTTTTGTTCCCGAAGTAACTCCCATCAACTAGCACTATTATTATGATGTGAACCATTAGGAGTAATTCATCGAATCCGTTAGATATAAAAAAAAATATCCCCTTCCTATGATCCCACTATGGATATCTACATACATATAGATACTTTTACTTTCCATTTCATACATCCGCTGACCCATTTTAAAATGGATATAATGCATTTATCTATATGATGTCATGTTTTCACGTGCATAACAGCTCTTTCATTTGTGTTCGGAAGAAGACACACGTTGTACCCTATTCCACTAAATAAATAGGTATAGATATCGGTATTATGATCCAAGTACGAGTCTTGAAAAAAAAAATGGATGAGATTGGGTCCCATCAAATCTAGGCAATCTTGTTTTTTTGAACATGAAGAAATAGAGAAGCCATCGCAATTGCCGGAAATACTAGACCTACTAAAGGCACAAAAAAAGCGGGTAAGTTGAAAGTTGGCATAGAATGGATACCTCGATTTAATATTTGTACCTGTTATAAAGATATCTTATGATAAGTATATCTATTATCAGTATATAATAATAGATATAGGTACAAGAAATGTAGAACTAAATAAGCGTACCTATTCACCTTATATATATATTTATTATAATTATATTATTATCGTTCCCTTATACTTATCTTCTAATTCTAAATAAAGTTAAAGTAAAGACCAAAAAAGTTTCTTACAAGTTATCAAAGGATTCGTTAGAATCCGATCCAACAGGGATTCCGAGTAAATAAAAAATAGAAGTTAAGTTATCAGGGAATTTAATTATAGAAAATCAAAAATGCAAGATTCCTATTCCCTTTCTCTATTTTCTACATTTGAATTATTCAATATTTTATTTATAGTAATTAAGTAATTAAGGGAACATGCATTTTTGATTTTACTAATTTAGGTTAAGAATTAACCCTTTTATCCTGTGGGTGGGGTCTTCCCGATTACTAATCATGAATATAGGTAGAAATAAAATAGGATCTTGGGAAACTAATAAAAAGTGATTATCAACAACTTCTGATCCTTTATACAATTAGATCTTATGACCTCAAGTAAAACTCCATGCTTATTATTTTTTATTTTTGGGGGGGTGCACAAGTATTTATTTTCTAGTAATCAAAGTAAAAATAAAAAATAACTTGATTTAAATTGAATTTTGATTCAAGGGAAAGAAACCGTGAAGCTGAAATAACTCACCCAGAACACCCTTTAAAGGATTACGTGGTACGATTGGGTCGAATAAGCCCTTATGGAATAAATACTCAGCTTCTTGTGAACCATCAGGTACTGTCTTATTCAATGTTTGTTCAATTACTCTTTTACCCGCAAATGCAATGTAGGCATTAGGTTCGGCAATAATGATATCTCCTAACATACCAAAACTGGCGGTCACTCCACCGGTTGTAGGAGATGTAAGGATTGATACGTAGAATAACTTTTTATTTGATTGATAATTATATGAAGCTGAAGATATTTTAGCCATTTGCATCAAGCTCAAACTT